GCTAACGTAGCTTAATTAAAGCATAACACTGAAGATGTTAAGATAGACCTTAAAATGGTTTCGTAAGCACAAAGGCTTGGTCCTGACTTTTCTATCAGCTCTAGCTAGACTTACACATGCAAGTATCCGCACCCCCGTGAGAATGCCCCACAGTTCCCTGACTGGGAACAAGGAGCCGGTATCAGGCCCATAACACTCCGCCCATGACACCTTGCTTAGCCACACCCTCAAGGGAATTCAGCAGTGATAAACATTAAGCCATAAGTGAAAACTTGACTTAGTTAAAGCAAAGAAGGCCGGTAAAACTCGTGCCAGCCACCGCGGTTATACGAGAGGCCTAAGTTGATAGACACCGGCGTAAAGAGTGGTTAGGGGAAACACAAACTAAAGCCGAATATCCTCAAGGCTGTCATACGCTAACGAGGACAAGAAGCCCCACTACGAAAGTGGCTTTAACCTTCCTGACCCCACGAAAGCTGAGGGACAAACTGGGATTAGATACCCCACTATGCTCAGCCATAAACTTTGATAGACTTCTACACCCACTATCCGCCAGGGGACTACGAGCATCAGCTTAAAACCCAAAGGACTTGGCGGTGCTTTAGACCCACCTAGAGGAGCCTGTTCTAGAACCGATAACCCCCGTTAAACCTCACCCTCCCTTGTTTTTCCCGCCTATATACCGCCGTCGTCAGCTTACCCTGTGAAGGCCCGATAGTAAGCAGAGTCAGTATAACTCAAAACGCCAGGTCGAGGTGTAGCATATGAGAGGGGAAGAAATGGGCTACATTCCCTGCCCCAGGGTACACGGATAATGTGATGAAACGCACATTAGAAGGAGGATTTAGCAGTAAGCAAGAAATAGAGTGTTTTGCTGAAACTGGCCCTGAAGCGCGCACACACCGCCCGTCACTCTCCCCAAAATACCTTCGCCTAAATAATTAAAAAGCTATTCAAACAAAGGGGAGGCAAGTCGTAACATGGTAAGTGTACCGGAAGGTGCACTTGGTAAATCAGAGCGTAGCTAAGACAGAAAAGCATCTCCCTTACACTGAGAAGCCGCCCGTGCAAATCGGGCCGCCCTGACGCCTAACAGCTAGCCCCTCAAACTACTTTCACCACACATACACAATTACCCCCTAAGACCCTAAATTGAAGACAACAAACCATTTTTCCCCTTTAGTATGGGAGACAGAAAAAGAACCTCGGAGCAATAGAAAAAGTACCGCAAGGGAACGCTGAAAGAGAAATGAAACAAACCAGTAAAGCCTAAAAAAGCAGAGACTTTCCCTCGTACCTTTTGCATCATGAATTAGCCAGAAACCTTTAAGCAAAATGAATTTTAGTTTAACTCCCCGAAACTAAGTGAGCTACTCCAAGACAGCCTAACACAAAGGGCGCACCCGTCTCTGTGGCAAAAGAGTGGGAAGAGCTTCGAGTAGTGGTGATAAGCCTACCGAACTTAGTTATAGCTGGTTGCCTGAGAAATGAATAGAAGTTCAGCCTCTTTTCTTCTCCCCTCACTATTGGCCCAGCCTATAGTCCAGAGCAAAAGAAGTTAAGAGAGTTAGTCAAAGGAGGGACAGCTCCTTTGAAAAAGATACAACTTTAGTAGGTGGGTAAGGATCAAATTAATTAAGGCTAAATGTCCCGGTGGGCCTAAAAGCAGCCACCCCAAAAGAAAGCGTTATAGCTCAAACATTAACCCAGCCATCAATCCTGATATAACCTTCCAACCCCCCTTAGCCTACCAGGCCTTCCTATATTTTATAGGAGCGATAATGCTAGTATGAGTAATAAGAGACACGACTCTCTCCAAGCACAAGTGTAAATCAGAACGAACCCCCACTGAAAATTAACGGCCCCAAACAAAGAGGGAACTGGACCAAAAAAGAGACCACTAGAAAACCTTCCAACACTAACCGTTACCCCCACACTGGAGTGCCCCCGGAAAGACTAAAAGGAGAAGAAGGAACTCGGCAAAAATAATTAAAGCCTCGCCTGTTTACCAAAAACATCGCCTCTTGCTATAAAACATAAGAGGTCCCGCCTGCCCGGTGACAAATAGTTCAACGGCCGCGGTATTTTGACCGTGCAAAGGTAGCGCAATCACTTGTCTTTTAAATGAAGACCCGTATGAATGGCACCACGAGGGCTTAACTGTCTCCTCCTCCCAGTCAATGAAATTGATCTCCCCGTGCAGAAGCGGGGATAAGCACATAAGACGAGAAGACCCTTTGGAGCTTTAGACAACAAGTAGACCATGTCCCTGCCCCCAAATAAAAGGAATGAACTAATTGGACCCTGCCCTCCTGTCTTTGGTTGGGGCGACCGCGGGGAAACAAAAAACCCCCATGTGGAATGGGAGACCCTCTCCTATAACCAAGAGCCACAGCTCTAAGTTTCAGAACTTCTGACCAAAAAGATCCGGCAATGCCGATCAACGAACCGAGTTACCCTAGGGATAACAGCGCAATCCCCTTTTAGAGCCCATATCGACAAGGGGGTTTACGACCTCGATGTTGGATCAGGACATCCTAATGGTGCAGCCGCTATTAAGGGTTCGTTTGTTCAACGATTAAAGTCCTACGTGATCTGAGTTCAGACCGGAGTAATCCAGGTCAGTTTCTATCTATGAAATGTCCCCTTCTAGTACGAAAGGACCGAAGAGAAGAGGCCCCTACTAAAAGCACGCCTCCCCCTAACCTGATGAAATCAACTAAAACAGACAAAAGGGCATATTTACCCGTCTCAGAAAATGACATGTTAAGATGGCAGAGCCCGGCTATTGCGAAAGGCCTAAGCCCTTACCACAGGGGTTCAAATCCTCTTCTTAACTATGATTTCAACACTTATAAACTTTATTATTAACCCCTTAATTCTAATTATTTTTGTTCTACTAGCAGTTGCACTATTAACCCTTGTAGAGCGGAAAGTCCTAGGCTATATACAACTACGAAAAGGTCCTAATGTTGTTGGCCCTTACGGGCTCCTCCAGCCCATTGCAGACGGCCTTAAACTTTTTATAAAAGAACCAGTACGACCTTCCACCTCCTCCCCTGTCTTATTTCTATTCACCCCTATACTAGCCCTCACCCTAGCCCTAACCCTTTGGGCCCCAATGCCCCTTCCCTTCCCCATCGCCGATTTAAACCTAGGCATTTTATTCATCCTCGCATTATCAAGCCTAGCAGTTTATTCAATTCTAGGCTCAGGCTGAGCCTCCAACTCAAAATATGCGTTAATTGGAGCCCTACGGGCCGTTGCTCAAACCATCTCATATGAGGTAAGCCTAGGTCTAATTCTCCTTAACGCGATCGTCTTCACGGGGGGCTTTACCTTACAAACATTTAGCACCGCCCAAGAAGCAACATGACTGATTCTCCCAGCTTGGCCTCTCGCCGCAATATGGTATATTTCAACACTAGCAGAGACGAATCGGGCCCCCTTTGATCTCACCGAGGGGGAATCCGAACTAGTCTCTGGTTTTAATGTAGAATACGCTGGAGGCCCCTTTGCCCTCTTTTTCCTCGCTGAATACGCAAACATCCTCCTTATAAACACTCTCTCCGCTACCCTATTCTTAGGCACCTCCCTTTACCACACTGCCCCCGAAATGACCTCCTCCTCCCTAATAATTAAAGCAGCAATACTTTCCTCTCTATTTCTCTGAGTCCGGGCCTCCTACCCCCGATTCCGATACGACCAACTCATGCACCTTATCTGAAAAAATTTCCTTCCCCTAACCCTGGCCCTGGTTATCTGACACCTAGCACTTCCAATTGCATTCTCAGGCCTCCCGCCTCAACTATAGCTCAGGAGCTGTGCCTGAAGCAAAGGGCCACTTTGATAGAGTGAATAATGAGGGTTAAAGTCCCTCCAACTCCTTAGAAAGAAGGGACTCGAACCCTACCTGAAGAGATCAAAACTCTTAGTGCTTCCACTACACCACTTCCTAGTAAGGTCAGCTAAATAAGCTTTTGGGCCCATACCCCAAAAATGTTGGTTAAAATCCTTCCTTTACTAATGAATCCTTACATCTTTGCCACCCTTCTCCTCGGCCTAGGACTAGGCACCACAATTACTCTCACAAGCTCCCACTGACTTCTCGCCTGAATAGGTCTTGAAATAAATACCCTCGCCATTATTCCCCTTATGGCGCAACACCATCACCCACGAGCAGTTGAAGCCACAACCAAATACTTTCTGACACAAGCGGCAGCTGCCGCTATACTTCTATTTGCCAGCACTACTAACGCATGGCTTACAGGACAGTGGGACATTTACCAACTAGCACACCCCTTCCCTGTCACAATAATTACCCTCGCCCTCGCCCTCAAGGTAGGCCTGGCCCCCTTACACGCCTGACTCCCAGAAGTCCTTCAAGGACTAGACCTGACTACTGGCCTTATCCTCTCTACCTGACAAAAAATTGCCCCTTTCGCCCTTATCCTACAGCTCCAGCCAGTCAGCCCCTCTATCCTAATTACCCTCGGCCTTCTATCCACTCTCGTAGGTGGATGAGGAGGTCTAAACCAAACACAACTACGCAAAATCCTCGCATATTCATCTATCGCCCACCTTGGATGAATAATCCTAGTCCTCCAATTCTCCCCCTCCCTCACACTTCTAACCCTCCTAACCTACTTCATAATGACATTTTCAGTTTTCCTAACCTTTAAAATTAATAAAGCCACAAGCATAAATGCCCTGGCCACCTCCTGAACTAAAGCCCCCGCCCTCACAGCCCTCACCCCCCTTCTCCTCCTCTCTTTAGGCGGCCTCCCACCCCTAACCGGATTTATACCAAAATGGCTAATCCTACAGGAGCTAACAAAGCAAGCCCTTGGCTTCACCGCCACCCTGGCCGCCCTCTCCGCCCTCCTCAGCCTTTACTTCTACCTCCGCCTCTCATATGCTATAACTCTTACATCTTCCCCTAATAACCTAACAGGAACCACCCCTTGACGGCTCCCCTCCACCCAAACCACCCTGCCCCTGGCCATTTCTACCTCCGCAACAATCTGCCTTCTCCCTCTAACCCCGGCCCTGGTGACACTCCTAGCCCTCTAGAGACTTAGGATAGTACTTAGACCAAGGGCCTTCAAAGCCCTAAGCGAGAGTGAAAATCTCTCAGTCTCTGCTAAGACTTACGGGACACTAACCCACATCTTCTGTATGCAAAACAGACACTTTAATTAAGCTAAAGCCTTTCTAGACAGGTAGGCCTCGATCCTACAAACTCTTAGTTAACAGCTAAGCGCTCAAACCAACAAGCATCAGTCTACCTTTCCCCCGCCTCGCCTTAAAAAAGGCGGGGGAAAGCCCCGGCAGGCGTCAACCTGCTTCTTTAGATTTGCAATCTAACATGATAACACCTCAGGGCTGTGATAAGAAGAGGACTCAAACCTCTGTCTATGGAGCTACAATCCACCGCTTAAAACTCAGCCATCCTACCTGTGGCAATTACACGTTGATTCTTCTCAACCAACCATAAAGATATTGGCACCCTTTATTTAGTATTTGGTGCTTGGGCTGGAATAGTAGGCACTGCTCTAAGCCTCCTCATTCGGGCTGAACTAAGCCAGCCCGGCTCTCTCCTAGGAGACGACCAGATTTATAATGTTATTGTTACAGCACACGCCTTTGTAATAATTTTCTTTATAGTAATACCAATTATGATCGGCGGTTTCGGCAACTGACTCATCCCTCTAATGATTGGAGCCCCTGACATGGCATTCCCTCGAATGAATAATATGAGCTTCTGACTCCTTCCTCCTTCCTTCCTACTCCTGTTAGCCTCCTCCGGAGTTGAAGCAGGTGCAGGAACTGGGTGAACAGTCTACCCGCCTCTTGCCGGCAACCTTGCCCACGCGGGGGCATCTGTTGATTTAACAATCTTCTCCCTCCATCTAGCAGGGGTTTCCTCAATTCTTGGGGCCATTAATTTTATTACCACGATTATTAACATGAAGCCCCCAGCAATTTCTCAATATCAAACACCACTATTTGTTTGAGCAGTACTAATTACCGCCGTCCTCCTCCTTCTCTCCCTGCCTGTTCTAGCGGCTGGAATCACCATGCTTCTTACAGACCGAAATCTAAACACCACCTTTTTCGACCCTGCCGGAGGAGGAGACCCCATTCTTTACCAACACCTGTTCTGATTCTTCGGACACCCCGAAGTTTACATTTTAATTCTTCCAGGCTTTGGAATAATTTCACATATCGTAGCGTACTACTCAGGTAAAAAAGAACCTTTTGGCTACATGGGAATAGTCTGAGCAATAATGGCCATTGGCCTGCTTGGTTTTATTGTCTGAGCCCACCACATGTTTACTGTAGGGATGGATGTTGACACACGTGCCTACTTCACATCCGCTACAATAATCATCGCAATTCCTACGGGGGTAAAAGTCTTCAGCTGACTCGCCACCCTTCACGGAGGGGCCATCAAATGAGAAACCCCTCTTCTCTGGGCCCTCGGCTTTATTTTCCTTTTCACCGTAGGAGGCCTAACAGGCATTGTTCTAGCCAACTCCTCCCTGGACATTGTACTTCACGACACTTACTACGTAGTAGCCCACTTCCACTATGTCCTATCAATAGGAGCCGTATTTGCAATCGTGGCCGCCTTTGTCCACTGATTCCCCCTTTTCTCAGGGTACACCCTCCACAGCACCTGAACGAAAATCCACTTTGGAATCATGTTCGTAGGGGTTAACCTGACTTTCTTCCCCCAACACTTCCTAGGTCTTGCAGGGATGCCTCGACGGTACTCTGACTATCCAGACGCATACACACTATGAAACACGGTTTCTTCCATTGGCTCTCTAGTCTCCCTCGTTGCCGTAGTTATGTTCCTATTCATCATTTGAGAAGCCTTCGCCGCTAAGCGAGAAGTCCTATCAGTTGAACTTACAACAACCAACGTGGAATGACTTCACGGCTGCCCTCCTCCCTACCATACCTTTGAAGAACCTGCATTCGTTCAAGTTCAACATACTAACTAACCGCCAAACGAGAAAGGGAGGAATTGAACCCCCGTAAATTGGTTTCAAGCCAACCACATAACCGTTCTGTCACTTTCTTTATAAGACACTAGTAAAACCGTTATTACACTACCTTGTCAAGGTAGCCTTGTGGGTTAAAGCCCCGCGTGTCTTGATCACATGGCACACCCCTCTCAACTAGGATTCCAAGATGCAGCCTCCCCTGTAATAGAAGAACTTCTCCACTTTCACGACCACGCATTAATAATTGTATTTTTAATTAGCACCCTTGTTCTTTACATTATTGTAGCAATAGTTACAACGAAACTAACCAATAAATTTATTTTAGACTCACAAGAAATCGAAATCATCTGAACAGTACTCCCAGCAATTATTCTCATTCTTATTGCTCTTCCCTCTCTTCGAATTCTTTACCTCATGGATGAAATCAATGACCCCCACCTTACAATTAAAGCCATAGGACACCAATGATACTGAAGCTATGAATATACTGACTACACAGACCTTGGCTTTGACTCCTATATAGTCCCTACACAGGACCTCGCCCCTGGGCAGTTCCGACTGCTAGAGGTTGATAACCGCATAGTAATTCCCGTTGAGTCCCCAATCCGAGTTTTAGTCTCAGCGGAAGATGTCCTCCACTCCTGAGCTGTCCCTAGCCTCGGCATCAAAATAGACGCAGTTCCAGGGCGCTTAAACCAAACAGCCTTTATTGCATCCCGTCCTGGTGTGTTCTACGGCCAATGCTCTGAAATCTGCGGAGCTAACCACAGCTTCATGCCCATTGTAGTCGAAGCTGTCCCACTGCAACACTTTGAACACTGATCCTCTTTAATACTTGAAGACGCTTCGCTAAGAAGCTAAACAGGGAATAGCGTTAGCCTTTTAAGCTAAAGATTGGTGGCCCCCAACCACCCCTAGCGAGATGCCACAACTCAACCCCGCCCCTTGATTTGCCATCCTAGTCTTCTCCTGACTAATTTTCCTGACCTTTATCCCTCCCAAAGTCCTAGCCCACACCTTCCCCAACGACCCTGCTTCTCAAAGCACAGAAAAACCTAAAACAGAGCCCTGAAACTGACCATGGCAGTAAGCTTCTTTGACCAATTTATAAGCCCTACCTTTCTCGGCATCCCACTAATCGCTCTTGCCCTGACTCTCCCCTGAGTACTATTCCCACAGCCCTCCTCTCGATGATTAAATAACCGCCTTCTCACACTACAAGGTTGATTTATCAACCGCTTTACCCAACAAATTTTCCAGCCGATATCGCCCGGAGGCCACCACTGAGCCGCCCTTCTCACCTCTTTAATACTCTTCCTCTTTACACTTAATATGTGCGGGCTCCTTCCATATACCTTTACCCCCACCACACAACTCTCCCTAAACATGGCACTTGCTGTCCCTCTATGACTAGCAACAGTCATCATTGGAATGCGAAACCAACCAACCCACGCCCTAGGGCACCTTCTCCCAGAAGGAACTCCAACGCTACTCATCCCAGTGCTAATTATCATCGAAACGATTAGTCTATTTATCCGCCCTCTCGCCCTCGGAGTCCGACTCACAGCTAATCTAACAGCAGGCCACCTGCTAATTCAACTAATCGCAACCGCCGCGTTTGTTCTCCTCCCCCTAATGCCCACAGTTGCCATCCTAACGACAATCCTTCTATTCCTCCTCACCCTGCTTGAAGTGGCCGTAGCTATGATTCAAGCATACGTCTTCGTTCTTCTTCTAAGCCTCTACCTCCAAGAAAACGTCTAATGGCCCATCAAGCACATGCATATCATATAGTAGACCCAAGCCCTTGGCCCCTAACAGGCGCTGTCGCTGCCCTATTAATAACTTCCGGATTAGCAATCTGAATGCACTTCCACTCTACAACCTTAATAACCCTGGGTTTAGTCCTTCTTCTCTTAACTATATATCAATGATGACGAGATATCGTCCGAGAAGGGACCTTCCAAGGCCACCACACACCCCCTGTTCAAAAAGGGCTCCGCTACGGAATAATCCTCTTTATTACCTCCGAAGTATTTTTCTTCCTCGGGTTCTTCTGAGCCTTCTACCACTCAAGCCTCGCCCCCACCCCAGAGCTAGGAGGCTGCTGACCTCCCACTGGCATCACCACCCTAGACCCCTTTGAAGTACCCCTCCTTAATACAGCGGTCCTCCTCGCATCAGGTGTTACAGTAACCTGGGCCCACCACAGCATCATAGAACGCCAACGAAAACAAGCTATTCAATCCCTCGCCCTAACAATTCTCCTCGGATTCTACTTCTCCATCCTCCAAGGCCTAGAATATTATGAAGCTCCCTTCACAATTGCAGACGGAGTATACGGATCAACATTCTTCGTTGCCACGGGCTTCCACGGCCTCCACGTGATCATTGGCTCCACCTTCCTAGCCGTGTGCTTACTCCGGCAAGTTCAGTACCATTTTACATCTGAACACCACTTCGGATTCGAAGCAGCTGCCTGATACTGACATTTCGTAGACGTCGTCTGACTATTCCTTTATATCTCTATCTACTGATGAGGATCTTAATCTTTCTAGTATTAAATAGTACATGTGACTTCCAATCACTCAGTCTTGGTTAAAGTCCAAGGAATGATAATGAACCTAGTCCTAACCATTATTACCATCTCTGCCCTACTCTCTACAATCCTAGCAATCGTCTCATTTTGACTCCCCCAAATAAGCCCCGACTACGAAAAACTCTCCCCGTACGAATGCGGCTTCGACCCCTTAGGATCAGCCCGCCTCCCTTTCTCCCTCCGCTTCTTTCTCGTCGCCATTCTCTTTCTGCTTTTCGACCTAGAAATTGCCCTCCTTCTCCCCCTGCCCTGGGGGGACCAACTCTCTTCCCCTCTGATTACATTCATGTGAGCCTCTGCTGTTCTTATCCTCCTCACTCTCGGTCTAATCTATGAATGAATACAAGGCGGCTTAGAGTGGGCCGAATAAGCTGTTAGTTTAAGAAAAACATCTGATTTCGGCTCAGAAGCTTATGGTTAAAGTCCACAACTGCTTAATGACCCCAGCACACTTTGCCTTTTCCTCCGCCTTTTTTTTAGGCCTGGCGGGCCTCGCATTTCACCGAACCCACCTCCTCTCAGCTCTTCTATGTCTTGAAGGCATAATACTCTCCCTCTTCATTGCCCTCTCACTATGAATGCTCCAGCTCGATTCAACTAGCTTCTCAGCCTCACCTATACTACTCCTGGCATTTTCTGCCTGCGAAGCCAGTGCAGGCTTGGCCCTCCTAGTCGCAACCGCCCGAACACACGGGACAGACCACTTACAAAGCCTCAACCTCCTACAATGCTAAAAATCCTCGTACCAACAATTATGCTTCTCCCAGTCACCTGGCTTACGCCCAGTAAAAACCTCTGGTCAGCCACACTCCTCCACAGCCTACTTATTGCCTTTATTAGCCTCTCATGACTGAAAACCCCTGCTGAAACAGGATGAGCCTCTCTAAACCTCTACATAGCAACAGACCCTCTTTCCACCCCTCTCCTAGTCCTTACCTGCTGACTTCTCCCCCTAATAATCCTTGCCAGCCAAAACCACATGGCACCCGAACCAATCAACCGACAACGCACCTACATCTCCCTCCTCACCTCCCTCCAAATCTTTCTAATTCTAGCCTTCGGCGCCACCGAAGTAATCATATTTTATGTCATGTTTGAAGCTACACTTATCCCCACCCTATTCATCATTACCCGCTGAGGTAACCAAACAGAACGCTTAAACGCGGGCACATACTTCTTATTTTATACACTAGCGGGCTCCCTCCCCCTTCTAGTTGCCCTCCTCCTTCTCCAAAATTCAACCGGGACCCTTTCCCTTCTTGTACTCCAATACACGCCCTCTTCCCCCCTCTCCTCATACGCAGATAAAGTCTGATGGGCAGGCTGCTTACTAGCATTTTTAGTAAAAATGCCCCTCTACGGGGCCCACCTCTGACTACCCAAAGCGCACGTAGAGGCCCCCATCGCAGGCTCAATAGTTCTAGCAGCCGTCCTCCTAAAACTAGGAGGCTATGGTATAATACGACTAATAGTAATACTCGAACCCCTTACCAAGGAACTAAGCTACCCCTTTATCATCCTCGCCCTCTGGGGAGTAATCATAACAGGCTCAATCTGCCTCCGCCAAACAGACCTTAAATCCCTCATCGCTTACTCCTCCGTAAGCCACATGGGCCTCGTTGCCGCCGGCATCCTTATCCAAACCCCCTGAGGCTTCACAGGAGCCCTAATTCTCATAATTGCCCACGGCCTCACCTCCTCCGCCCTCTTCTGCTTAGCCAATACCAACTATGAACGAACACACAGCCGAACCATAGTATTAGCACGAGGACTACAAATGGCCTTGCCCCTAATAACAGCCTGATGGTTCCTCGCCAGCTTAGCCAACCTAGCACTTCCTCCTCTCCCTAACCTCATAGGAGAACTAATAATCCTTTCCTCCTTATTTAACTGATCGCCATGAACTCTTGCCCTGACGGGGGCAGGTACCTTAATTACAGCGGGCTATTCCCTTTACATATTCTTAATAACACAACGAGGCCCCCTCCCCCAGCACATACTTGCAATTAGCCCTACCTATTCACGAGAGCATCTCCTAGTTACACTTCACCTCCTTCCGCTCCTCCTACTAATTCTTAAACCCGAGCTAATGTGAGGTTGAACCGCCTGTAGATATAGTTTAATAAAAACGCTAGATTGTGATTCTAGAAATAGAGGTTAAACCCCTCTTATTCACCGAGAGAGGCTCGAAAGCAACGATGACTGCTAATCTTCGCCCCCTTGGTTAAACTCCAAGGCTCACTCGATAGTGCTCCTAAAGGATAACAGCTCATCCGTTGGTCTTAGGAACCAAAAACTCTTGGTGCAAATCCAAGTAGCAGCTATGCACCCAGTTCCCCTCATAATAACCTCCAGCTTGTTCATTACATTCCTCTTATTATTATACCCAGTCCTCACAACCTTTACCCCCAACCCCCCTCTCCCCGACCTCGCCCTTCATAAAGTCAAGACAGCTGTAAAAATGGCCTTCTTCGTTAGCCTTCTCCCCCTCTGCCTTTTCTTGAACGAAGGCACAGAAATCATCACCACAAGCTGATCATGAATAAACACCCTATTTTTTGATATTAACATTAGCTTAAAATTTGATTTCTACTCCATCATCTTCACCCCTATTGCCCTATACGTCACCTGGTCCATCCTAGAATTTGCCACATGATACATACACGCCGACCCCTACAAAGACCGATTCTTCAAATACCTCCTAATCTTCCTCATTGCTATAGTCATTCTAGTTACAGCGAACAACATATTCCAACTATTTATTGGATGAGAAGGAGTAGGTATTATGTCCTTCCTACTAATCGGGTGATGGTACGGGCGAGCCGACGCCAACACTGCGGCCCTCCAGGCCGTTCTCTATAACCGCGTAGGAGACATCGGCCTTATCTTAGCGATAGCATGAATCGCTATAAACCTAAACTCCTGAGAATTCCAACAAATATTCTCAGCCACAAAAAACATAGACCTAACCCTTCCTCTCATCGGCCTTATCGTGGCTGCTACTGGTAAATCCGCCCAATTCGGCCTCCACCCATGACTGCCTTCCGCTATGGAAGGCCCTACACCGGTCTCTGCCCTACTGCATTCAAGCACAATGGTCGTCGCAGGCATTTTTCTCCTTATCCGCCTAAGCCCTCTTCTAGAAAACAACCAAACTGCCCTCACAATCTGCCTCTGCCTAGGAGCCCTCACCACTCTTTTTACAGCCACATGTGCCCTTACCCAGAACGACATCAAAAAAATCGTTGCATTCTCCACATCTAGCCAACTAGGACTCATAATAGTAACAATTGGCCTAAACCAGCCACAACTGGCCTTCCTTCATATCTGCACCCACGCCTTCTTCAAAGCAATACTCTTCCTCTGCTCAGGCTCAATTATTCACAGTCTCAATGATGAACAGGACATCCGCAAAATAGGGGGCATACACCACCTCGCCCCCTTTACCTCTTCCTGCTTAACCATTGGGAGCCTTGCCCTTACAGGAACGCCCTTCTTAGCCGGCTTCTTCTCAAAAGACGCAATTATTGAAGCACTAAACACATCTTACCTAAACGCCTGAGCCCTGGTCCTAACCTTAATCGCAACCTCTTTCACAGCAATTTACAGCCTCCGCGTTGTCTTCTTCGTCTCCATGGGCCACCCCCGATTTAACCCTCTTTCCCCTATCAATGAAAACGACCCCGCAGTTATTAACCCTATCAAACGGCTTGCCTGAGGAAGTATCCTCGCCGGCCTATTAATTACAGCCAACATTCTCCCCTCCAAAACACCAATCATGTCCATGCCCCTCCCCCTTAAGCTAGCCGCCCTCACCGTAACTATTCTTGGCCTCCTCACAGCACTCGAGCTAGCAACCATAACCTCTAAGCAATTCAAACCCTCCCCCCTCCTACCTCCCCATCACTTCTCCAACATACTAGGATTTTTCCCCGCAATCATCCACCGCCTAGCCCCAAAACTAAGCCTTGTCCTAGGCCAAGCCATTGCGGCCCAAACAGTTGACCAAACCTGGTTAGAAAAAACAGGCCCCAAAGCAGCAGTCTCCCTAAACACCCCCCTTATCTCCACAACTAATAACATCCAACAGGGAATGATTAAAACTTACCTAACCCTCTTCTTCTTCACCACCGCCCTCGCCATACTTCTTCTTCTCCGCTAAACTGCCCGAAGCGCCCCCCGACTCAGCCCACGAGTTAACTCCAACACCACAAACAAGGTCAACAATAACACCCACGCCCCTAAAACTAATAACCCTCCCCCTATTGAATATATCAGCGCAACCCCTCCAATATCCCCACGAAACACCGATAGCTCCCCAAACTCGTCAGCAGAAAACCAAGATCCATCATATCACCCCCCTCAAAATAGCCCTGCAGCCGCAACAACCCCCAGTATATAAATCACCATCACCCCTAATACAGGCCAGCTCCCCCAACCCTCCGGGTAGGGCTCAGCAGCCAATGCCGCCGAATAAGCAAACACAACTAATATTCCCCCTAAATAAATCAAAAATAAAATCAAAGACAAGAAAGACCCCCCGTGACCCACTAGTACTCCACAGCCTATCCCCGCCACTATAACCAACCCTAATGCAGCAAAATATGGTGAAGGATTAGAGGCAACCGCCGCTAGCCCTAAAATTAGACCAAAAAGAAAAAAATACATAATATAAGCCATAATTCTCGCCAGGATTTTAACCAGGACCAATGGCTTGAAAAACCACCGTTGTATTCAACTACGAGAACACCTATGGCAAATCTACGAAAAACCCACCCCCTCCTAAAAATCGCTAATGACGCGGTAGTCGACCTTCCAACTCCTGCCAACATCTCCGCATGATGAAACTTCGGCTCCCTCCTAGGCTTATGTCTAATTGCCCAAATCCTAACAGGCCTATTCCTTGCTATACACTACACCTCTGACATTGCCACAGCCTTTTCCTCTGTTGCCCACATCTGCCGGGACGTAAACTACGGATGGCTTATCCGAAACATGCACGCCAACGGTGCCTCCTTCTTCTTCATCTGCATCTACATACATATCGGCCGAGGCCTTTATTACGGCTCCTTCCTCAACAAAGAAACTTGAAACGTAGGGGTCGTCCTCCTCCTCCTTGTAATAATGACCGCCTTCGTAGGCTACGTCCTACCCTGAGGACAAATGTCCTTCTGAGGGGCTACAGTAATCACCAACCTTCTCTCAGCCGTTCCATACATCGGAAACTCACTAGTCCAATGAATCTGAGGCGGCTTCTCCGTTGATAACGCAACCCTAACGCGATTCTTTGCCTTCCACTTTCTTCTTCCTTTCATCATTGCAGCCGCAAGCCTTGTCCACCTTATTTTCCTGCACGAAACAGGCTCCAACAACCCAACGGGCATCAACTCCGACGCCGACAAAATCTCATTCCACCCATACTTTTCTTACAAAGATATCCTAGGTTTCACAGCCCTCCTGATTGCTCTAGTCTCCTTAGCCCTCTTTTCCCCCAATCTTCTAGGGGACCCTGACAACTTCACCCCTGCCAACCCCTTAGTCACACCGCCTCACATTAAACCTGAATGATACTTCCTGTTTGCCTACGCCATCCTCCGATCAATTCCTAATAAACTAGGAGGTGTACTCGCCCTCCTATCTTCCATCCTAGTACTTCTTCTAGTGCCCATCCTACATACATCCAAACAACGAAGCTTAACCTTCCGTCCTCTCACTCAATTCCTCTTCTGAGCCTTAGTGGCAGATGTCCTTATCCTAACATGAATCGGAGGTATACCTGTCGAACACCCCTTCATTATCATCGGTCAAATTGCCTCCTTTATCTACTTCTTCCTTTTCTTAATCCTTACCCCTGCCGTAAGCTGAATAGAAAATAAAATCCTTGAATGACAGTGCACTAGTAGCTCAGCTCCAGAGCGCCGGTCTTGTAAGCCGGACGTCGAAGGTTAAAATCCTTCCTACTGCTTCAAAGAAAGGGGATTTTAACCCCTGCCCCTAACTCCCAAAGCTAGGATTCTAAATTAAACTATTCTTTGCCGGGCTCCGCCCCAACGTACATATATGGACCATACCCATATTTATATAGTACATACATATATGTATTATCCCCATTCATTTATATTAAACATTTATGAATGATAGAGGACATATCAATCTTGATAAACAATAGAATATCTCAAACATAACTCCCCATATTATCCATCAAAACATTCACTTGAAAAAACATAACTGAATTAAGCGCCATACGTTTAATTAAGCCCGATCACAACACTCATCAGTCTAGTTATACCAGGACTCAACATCTCTGAAGATCACTTATTTAATGTAGTAAGAGACCACCATCAGTTGATTCCTCAATGCATACTCTTCTTGATGGTCAGGGACAGAAATCGTGGGGGTTTCACTTCTTGAATTATTCCTGGCATTTGGTTCCTATTTCAGGAACATTAATAGGTATCATTCCCCACACTTTCCTTGACGCTGGCATAAGTTAATGGTGGAGTACATATTACCCGTTACCCACCATGCCGAGCGTTCACTCCAGCGGACAACGGGTATTTTTTTTTGGTTTCCTTTCACTTGGCATTTCAGAGTGCACACGGGAATAGCTGACAAGGGTGAACATTTAACCCTAGGTTAAATAATAATTGTGAAGGGTGGAAAGATATTAATTGAAGAATTGCATAACTGATATCAAGAGCATAAGATGTGATTTTTACTCCTAACTTTCCCCTTATATGCCCCTCTCGGCTTTTGCGCGTCAAACCCCCCCTACCCCCCCATACTCGTGGGATCTCTATTACTCCTGCAAACCCCCCGGAAACAGGAAAGCCCCTACCAGTATTTTTTCTTGCCTAAGATGTGTTTATATACAATATTATAATATTGCACAC